ATTCTATAATTTTTTAGTTTAGAATTGAATTTCTATTTAAAATTCATAATTATACCAATTATAACATAATAATTAAATTACATAATAATTAAATAGAAAATAAAATTAAGTAATAATATAATAATAATAGAAATAATAATATAATTAGAAATAGAATATTAAGATTTCATTTTCTAATTTGAATTCGTTCGTTTGTTTTCTTGATTGTATTCTTTTTTCAACACTAATATTGACAACAGTGTATCAAACAAATATAATCCGATCATGAATAAATCGATCCATTTATTCACGTTACCCTTCCATAGGCTTTTTTTTTACTTCATCAAATAGTGGGTTCGTTGGATTTTCTGTGATACAAACAAGAAGTTCTTTTTTGATTCAAAGGTAAATAGAAAAAAAAAAATAGAAATAATAAAAATAAAAATGTATAAAATAATGTATAACAATAATGTATAACATAGTAAACAAAGAGGTGGTCTATAATTTTGGATTTTCTTTTTTATTTGAGAAAATTTCTTGTATTTTCATCTGATCTCTTCATTTGTATGTTCAGAATCGATTCGCCTTCGGCATTTTGAATTTTTTTTTTCTTTCTATTTTTATATTTGAATGTCATATTTTATTAGACAATTCAATCTTTTTTTTTCTTTTTATTGCGATTGGATCTACACATCCTATTTTCTTATTAATTTTAGTAGGGTTGCTAACTCAATGGTAGAGTACTCGGCTTTTAAGCGCGATTCCATTTTTTACACATTTCTATGAAGCAATTGGTTCGTCCATACCATCGGTAGAGTTTGTAAGACCACGACTGATCCAGAAAGGAATGAATGGAAAAAGCAGCATGTCGTATCAATGGTGAATTCAAAAAATATTTCATTTTTATTGGATCCGGCCAAAATTTTTCTTTGAATTCTTGGCTCGAAAGAAAAAAAATTCAGTTGGGTTGAATTAATAAAGGGATAGAGCTTGGCGGCTCCAATTATAGGGAAACAAAAAGCAACGAGCTTTCATTTTGAATTTGAATGATTCCCCCATCTAATTGTATGTTAAAAATAGATTAGTGCTTGATGGGGGAAAAGCTTTTCCCACGAATGGATTATTGAGTTTTGTTATGAGTCCTAACTATTAGCTATTCTCCATTATGAGGTGGCGATAAATGTGTAGAAGAAATAGTATATTGATAAAGATATTCTTTTTTTTTTCCAAAATCAAAAGAGCGATTGGGCTGAGAAAATAAAGGATTTCTAACTAGCTTGTTATCCTAGAACAATTAGATGGAAAAAGCGAGGAGAGAGAGTCCGTTGATGGGTTTTACTTGTTTTCTAGGTATCTATTCATTTTTGATTCTAATTCGAATATAGAATACTCTGTTTTGACTGTATCGCACTATGTATCATTTGATAATCCAATGAATCCCTGATCCTTTGACCAAATCGAATTTAAAAAATGGAGGAATATCAAGTATATTTAGAACTAGATAGATCTCGCCAACAGGACTTCCTATACCCACTTATATTTCGGGAGTATATTTATGGACTCGTTTATGGTCATGATTTAAATATAAATAGATCAATTTTGGTGGAAAATGTAGGTTATGACAATAAATCTAGTTTACTAATTGTAAAACGTTTAATTACTCGAATGTATCAACAGAATCATTTTATTATTTCTGCTAATGATTCTAACAAAAATCAATTTGGGTATAAGAAGAATTTGTATTCTCAAAAAATATCAGAGGTTTTTGCCGTCGTCGTGGAAATTCCATTTTCCCTACAATTAAGTTCTTCCTTAGAGGAGGCAGAAATCGTAAAATCTTATAATAATTTGCGATCAATTCATTCAATTTTTCCGTTTTTCGAGGATAAATTTACATATTTAAATTATGTGTCAGATGTACGAATACCCTATCCTATCTATCTGGAAATCTTGGTTCAAACCCTTCGATACTGGGTGAAAGATGCCCCTTTCTTTCATTTATTAAGGTTCTTTCTTTATGAGTATTGTAATTGGAATACTTTTATTACTCCAAAAAAATCGATTTCTACTTTTTCAAAAAGTAATCCAAGATTTTTCTTGTTCCTATATAATTTTTATGTATGTGAATACGAATCTATCTTCCTTTTTCTACATAACAAATGTTCTCATTTACGATTAATATCTTTTAGCATTCTTTTTGAGCGAATCTATTTCTATGCAAAAATAGAACATCTTGTAGAAGTCTTTGCTAAGGATTTTTCATCTACCTTATCATTCTTCAAGGATCCTTTCATTCATTATGTTAGATATCGAGGAAAATCCATTCTGGTTTCAAAGAATGTCCCCCTTTTGATGAATAAATGGAAATACTATCTTATCCATTTATGGCAATGTCATTTTGATGTTTGGTCTCAACCAGGAACGATCCATATAAACCAATTCTTCGAGCATTCATTTCACTTTTTGGGATATTTTTTAAACGTGCGGTTAAATCTTTCAGTAGTACGGAGTCAAATGCTGA